GGGGCCCCTTGAGTTCTTAATAAGCATAATACTTTTTTTTTGTTCGTAGAAATGGAAAAACCGGATCACTTTTTTGCTGATTTCTGATGATTTTTTTTTATTGACTTACTTAATTGATTCAGAACATCTGTTTTCCAATAGTATCTATCGAAACTTTCAAAGTTACAAAAAGATAAGCAATCACTCAATTACTTTTTCTGGATCACAATCAAAATCCATCTATATATCGATTTCTGTTGATCAGATATGATCCAAATCTTTTCTATACTAGTAGAACTTTATTCTATTTATTTGAATGTCTCATCAATTCAATTCAAATTCTTTTCTAAGTTCACGGAAGAAGTTTCATTTGCTCAATGACTTCATATTTCTTTTTTTTACCACTACTTAATAGAAATCAAAAAAGAGTTCGGATAGCCCTGGACAATTTCTAAATTCTAAACTACGACGAGGAGTCTTTGATGAATGTAATTACAAACCATTATTTTTTGACACCCGAAAGGAATTTCCCACATCCCTTTCGGGTGACGAAGACTAATACGACGAATAATCCCCCTAAGAATCCCTTGTTCCACTCATTTATGCCTACTCTCTTTATATTTGATATTCTCCACTTCCTTATCTTATGTTTAGTATCTAGCTCTATTTGAATTTGATTCTATTAGAATAGAATCAAAACTATTGACACATTCTATGATATTTAAATCGGATAATAGTGACATCCTCCAACTTGGATTGGAAAAACAAAAAGGGGGAAAGTAAAATAGCCTTCTTCACAATATATACTAGGATTTAGGAGTGCAGTACAAGAACTTCCCGACATCCGGTAGAAAAAGAATAGAAATAAGCAAAAGACTTTTCGTAAATTTTTTGCTCCTACATAACATAATTCCTAAGAATAATTTTGTTCTTTTTACAAACTTGATGTTGATAAATGATAAATCCGCGGATCTAGAAATTCATTTCGGACAATTGGACCTTCTCAAACTGTTTCTTTTTAAGAACCAAAAAGATTTGTGCCAAAACAACAGATGCCAAAAAGAACAAAAGGCCTTGGACACGTAATGGATCTTGAAGTACTATTTCTGCATCTGCCTGACCAAATCCACCTACATTAGGATTACTTGTTAATGGTTGATCAAGTTTGATAGATTCGCCCTCTGAAACACGAAGTTCTGGTCCTGGAGGGATAATATCAAGCACTTCACGCCCATTCGGTGCATCCGTTATGGTTATTTCGTATCCCCCTTTTTCTTTTCGTATGATTTTGTTTACTATACCCGCAGCTGTAGCATTATAAACCGTATTGTTGCTTTTGTTCCCGTCGGGATAAATCTGACCCCTTCCCCTATTCCCCCCGACGTATATTGGATATTTTAAGAAGTGAGCATCTTTATTAGTTGCAGGGTTCGGGGAAAGAATAGGAAAAGTTATTTCACTATATTTTTGACCAGGAACTGGCCCTATCACAAGAATATTTTTTTTAGTGGGTCGGTAGGTCTGAAAAGACAGTTTGCCTATCTTTTCTTTCATCTCGGGCGAAATACGGTCGGAGGGGGCTAATTCAAACCCCTCTGGTAAAATAAGAACGGCTCCCACATTCAAAGACCCCTTTTTACCATTAGCAAGAACTTGTTTCAGTTGCATATCATACGGAATTCTAACAACTGCTTCAAATACAGTATCCGGAAGTACCGTTTGTGGAACCTCAATATCCACGGGCTTATTAGCTAAATGACAATTGGCGCATACAATGCGACCAGTTGCCTCTCGTGGATTTTCAAAACCCTGTTGCGCAAAAACGGGATATGCATTTGAAATTGATGCCCAAGTTATTCTATATATCATGAGGGATACGGAAATGAATTGAGTAATCTCTCCCTTTAACGAAGAAAAGGTATTTCGAATTTGCATGGTCTAATCATTGATCCCTAAAATTTCTACAATAGAATTAGGTCGGTCACTAATACAGTTCCCTATCCGCGATTCTGCTATTTACTGAAATAATTTTACTGGAATATAGGATTCCTGGAATCCGGGAGGGATCGGATCCTCTGGATGGGTAGAAAAAGTAAGGTAAGTACGGCTTTGAATGCTTTGCTTATGTACAAAATCCAAACTATTCTAATTGGATCATTGAATCGCTTTTCACTCAGTCATTGAATGATAAATCACTACAAGTGACGGAGATACACGATTTAAATAAGAAAAAAGCCAATATTTAAAAAACGTATCTAGAATGACTGGAAAAGTGGAAACAAGAACAGATAGAATAATAGCATTATCATTATGAGCAAATCCAAAATCGTTGTAGGCATAGCCAATCAGTAGTTCCCAACCGTGAGGCGAATGGAATCCAATACATAAATCAGTTACGAAAAGAATCGAAAAGGCTTTTATTGTATCGCTTAAATTATATAGGAATTCTTGAATCCAAGAGTTAAGAATAAAAAGTTCTTCATTACACAGAATCGAATAACCACTTAGAATAACGAAGCAGATTGTATTTGTCGAGAAGTGAAAAATCGTATGAATATGACCCCCGTCGTACATCTTGATTAATTGAATTGTTTCTTTCGTGAGTCCTATATGAAGTTTTTCTAGACGTCTTTCCGGAAATTCCTTTATCATTACGTCCAATAGAAATAATTCCTCTAATTCTATGAATTTTTCTAGAGTAGACTTTTCTTGAATATCATTCAAGAAGGTTTCGGGTTGACTAGTATTCCACCAATTGGTAACCCAGGATTCCAGACTTTTATTAAATGAGAGGGGGATCCACCAGGGCAAAAATACTACAAATACTATAGATGAAAGATATCTAAGGGGAATGGATGCGTTCTTTTTTTTTGTCATTTTTTCATCTGTGAATTGTTAATGAACACACCTCATTCGTTGATTCTATGTGATCTAAGATTTCTATCAAGCATGAGTTCTATTATAAGGTATTGTGCCTAGAAATCGAGTCCTTTTTTTTTAGTTGCGATTCGGCGGTTAGTCCTTGAACCTAGTGTAGAAAAACTACAGAAATCGAAGAAGAATCCACTTCGAATTCTTCATTCCAATTCGAATTGGAATGAAGAAATAATAAAAAACAAAACAATATTGTTTTGTTTCAATATTGTTTCCAGATATCCCAATTGATGAAATATTCGAAGTGATTACCCCCTTTCGACAAATGCCCGAAAGATTCAAATTCAAATAATATGAATATATTCATTATTTGAATTTCGAAATGAAAGAACTCATTTTCTATTAAAAATGTAAAACTGAAACTCTCGCATATTTTGAAAAAAAAAAAAAAGGAGTCTTGAGGGGTTCCTCCTACCGAGAAAGCATTTATTCTTATTCTGTTTCTTCTTATTCTTCAGTTCATTTTTCAAAACCCTTCAATTGGTACACGCAAGAAATAGGCCAATTCCGCGGCCTTTTGCTCAATTTCTCGTGGAGTCAAATTCTCATCAGTACGATTCAAGGGAATGGACCCCAAGCCTCTGCTTTCTATATAAAGGACACTACGAGCATAAATACCCTCTTTAACTTCTATTCTGATGGACTGAATATCTTTCATAAGGAATCGTAGAAAGATGCGGCGATTTTTTCCAGGAAATCCCCAACGAAAAATACACGCTATTCCCTCTTTTGTATCAAATCGATCATAACCGCTACCTACATTCCATGTAATTGTGCACCACAAATAGGAACTAATAAAGAGACCCGCGATCCCGTAGAAAGACATCACGATCCCTTGTGGAAAAAAATTGATTTGCTGAGACGGAAATAAGGATAGCAAATTCCTATCAAGATAACTAGAAATTCCAACCACTAAGAATCCTAATGAACCTAAAAAAAGGATAAGGGCCCAGCAGACATTGCTTGTTTTGCGAGAGCCCGCTAGAAAGTCTACCCATATATATTCTGATCGCCAACTCATACATACTAGCTCCAGTTGCATTTTATTGGAATTGGGGAAATAACCAAAAAAAATCAATTTGTTTGCTTTTTTTGATTCCGAAGTAACTCTCATCAACTAGTACTATTTTGATGTGAACTCTTAGCAGTAAGTCATTGAATTGGTTAGATCTACTAAAATACGAACATCCCCTTCATATGATTCCCTATACACCGGTACATCCATATAGATACATTGACTTTCAATGCAGACATGAGTTCAGATCACAGCCTATTGTTGACAATAGATAGATGTTGACAATAGATAGAATTAATTTACCTATAATATCATGTTTAGACATGCATAAGAGCTCTTTCGTTTATGCTCGGAGAAAGCCACTTCTTAGTCTTATACACTATTTTACTAAATGGATATCTGTCATCGCTAAGTCTTGACAAAAAAAACTAGATGAGAGTTGACCTTGATCCGATCGGATTTAAAAAATCTTATTTTTTTCAAGATAAAGAAATAACGAAGCCATTGCCATTGCCGGAAATACTAGGCCCACTAAAGGGACTAAAATAGAGGGAAAGCTGTTGAGAATTGTCATAGAAAGGGTACCTCGATTTAATATTTGTACCTGTTACTGGTATAAAGATATCCTATAATTATTCGAATTAATATTTGAATTATTATCATATTCTAATTCGTACATAAATATATATTAAGTATACTTATATAAATATACTAAGTATACTAAATAGGTATATATACTAAGCGAAAGGAATGTCGAACGGACCTATTCATCTTTCTACATGAACTAGATGTATGATAACCCATTTTCGTTATTATTATTACTTTTTTTCTTCTGTTGTTCTTAGCTTCGGATTTCTTTTTTAATATCGAATTTCTTTTTGTATTACAAATTACAAAAAGAAATTCTTACAAATTCCCGAAGAATTCTAACGAATCCCATCCAACAGCAGGGATTCCTAGGAAAATCGTTCTTGTTAGGAGATAGAGAAAGATGCAAGATTTTCTATTTTCTCTATTTGAATGATATATACATACGCAAGAGGGGAACAACAAATTCGTTTTCTTTGCCCTT